GATTTGAGTTCAAGTGGCGCAGGACCTTCGATCGACCATAGGGCGTATTCTACCCTTACCGAATTCATTCTATTGAAGCGTAAAAAGCTCCTTCTCATGTTGCATTTCTTTGGTTTGGAAGTTCCAGAATGTTGTCTGTGGATTTCTAACAAAGGAAAGCCCCCTTATGTTATGCCATTTGATTAATTAAAGTTCCGTGCTGCTCGCCACTCCCCGAGGCCAAGGACGGGGTCGAACCGTCATTCCAGGATTTGCAGTCCAATACATTTCCATTATGTTACCTAGCCAAACCCGCCACCTCATGTGCCAAAGTCAAACGGTTGTTCCTCCTTCCCTGCTCCCTCTTTTTCTACATATGCGGTGGCGGGTTACCAGAGAAGAGGGGACAACTTCTTTCTCCCTTGCCTTGCTCAATTTTCCTTTTCTGATTGAAAGTAGCAAGCCACTCCACTACTGGTACAGAGGCCAGATAGAAGGTTGTTTCCTCTATATGTTCAGGCAAAGAACAGATCTTTTGTCTTGTAAGCAACCATGCCTATATAATCTAATTTTGCTTACCAAAGTGGTCTTACTAAAAGTAAATAAGCAACCAGTTCCGTTCCATAGGGCCAGCTGCTTTCTTTATCTCGCTTGCCGTTAGTCCGTCTAGCGCCTTTCGGTTGGGGTCCGCCCCGGGGGGTTAGACCACTTGGGTTATATTTTATAGTCTCGAAGGCAGTCAACGTGTCAGCCATTCTTCTCCCATTAGACTTGTAAACCTTTGTGTGCTCTTTTCCCTTCTCTCTTCCAGTTCTCTCCCTCTACTTTAGGGCGGAGAATACCACTCTATCAATAACAAGAATAAAGTAGCAATTCAGTTTCAAATGGTTTGAGCTTGGAAGCAACCTACTATCTATCGATAGGCGAGAACAGACTGCTATTGGCTGCTTCGCCTATCTATTCTATTATGGCCGGCTTGGAGACATCAGAGGAAGACCGTCATCTCTATCCGGGTACAATCATAGCCCCATTCATTCGTTGAACCTTGGGGATAACCATTAGCATTGAGATCAATCACCACACCACCTCTATCATACATACGACATTACATGACGCGAGAGTGCATGGTCAACACACACCTAAAGCGCCTACGTTCCGCTTGCAGCCAATACAACCACAACCTAACTTGCACGAGATTCAACAACCAAAACTACTGGTAGTCCCGAGGGGACGGCATACTCCTATAATAGTTTTAGCAGTACTGAACAAGCGAGTCATCGGTCCGGGGAAAGAAAAAGACCTCCTTGAAAAAAAAAAAGGAACTCGCTTAACTCGCTAGGCCTTCGGAACAAAGGTGATTCTGTTCATGCTTCAGATGATCTGGCTAATTATATATACTTATTATATCTAATTATCTACTCTTCTTCTATTAGAAAGGCGAACCTATAGGCCTGTTTTAGCGCGTCTCCACAAAAGTAACCGGTTAGGTTGACTTTGGAAACGCTACTAAGGACCGGTTGAAGAATGAAAAACGTCCGCTAACGCCCACAGGATAAGATCTTTTTTAGATCAGCAACGAATGTCTTGTATCTATGAAGAAAGATTTCTCCCCGGGTTCAGACCCTGAATGCCATACCTTGCTGAAGGCGATTCACGAGAGAACCGCGCATAGTTCCGTTTGACCGAGATGTGAATGCCCGGGATCTGCTCGGTATAGTGATGGATTTCATGGCCGACGTCTAACCGGCACGAATACGCCGACATGAAACGAGTTCCCCGCGGAGCATTTTTTCTTTCGTCCTCGGACGTTTTGTTCGATTCCGGAACTTGCGTTCTCATGCCCGGAACCCTCGCGATTGATTGGGAGAAAGAGCGAGAGCGAGAAATATGGATTGTTATCCATCGGAAATCGATAGGAATTCCCCGGGGATTGCCTTCTAATAGATGTTCTGTCTTTCATTATTAACATCCAATCCCATGCTAATAAGAAAAACGAGCGATTGCTAGTCAGCTTTCATTTTATTCAAAAAATGGTAGGGGCTGAGGCTCTGAAGGCTTTCTAACTTGCTTCAATTAGGGAATAGCGCAGATGGATCAATTACGCGGTTCCGCAGCGTCCTCCAACTTGCTGTCCGCTCCCCTTCACTTTCTTTGCTGGACGGGAAGATGCGAATAGCGAAGGCCTTCCCACCACGCGAAGTCAAACCTCGCCGGAGAGAGAGAAGCGAATTGAAAACCGGCCTCAAATCCCTTCGCAATCGCAGGTGAAAGCGGGAAAAAGACGACGAAACCCTTTTTTCTTTGTCAGCCGACTTGAAAGGTGCTCTCAGTGTACCGCCATACGCACCCAGACATTAGACCAATTGTGGCTGGCCTAACAGTTTCCAGAATGCCGTTGTCATGATGTTGATCCGGCTTCTGCGACTACGGCATCCGCGTAGCTCCGAATACGCGCATTGGAGCTCTTCGCTCGATGTCCCGGGTCGCTCTGTGTTGTAAACCGTCGTCGGGCGGTGGCTTATTTCTAACACCCCCTCCCTCTTTAAAGTAAGCAAGTAAACTACCTTGTACGTACGCCGCCCACGCGAAGAAGTTCTCCAAAAAGTCAAGCCACCATTATTCAGTGATGAAGCTCTAGCGAACAAATCTTATGTGTTTTTCCCAGAGAGAAATCTCTTTCCACTAGAACAAGCCCGCTGCGAGCCGAGCGAACTACATTACTCAACCGAGCCGAGGAACTATCCACCAAGTTGAACTATTTACTATCTTTACTAAGCCAACCGCCCCTTCTCCTATACCCGGCTGCTTCTCGCTCGCCAAAGCGTACTTCGTTTAGGAGGTTCAGGCAAGTATAGTGCGGCTTGTGGTTCTAGTAGCACAAAATATATAAACCATACTATGCTAGTTCCCTCTAGAAGACCTAGTCTGACTATAGTTAGTAGTAGTATAGATTAGTTAGATTCGTAGAACAGAAGAAGAGCCCTTACTTGATATTATATTAGTAAAGCGTTAGCACCCCTATAGAGTAAGGCTCTCTTCCGGATAGCTGCGAAGCCTTCAATGTTGGTATGGAGACTTTGTTTGCTTCCCGTTCGCTGAACAACCCCCCTGTTGCAACACTTAACTATGTGCTTCAAAGGGCGAACTCCACCTATTTTTGAGCTATTGAATTAGGCGATCCGAAAAAAAAATATCTTTCTCACTCCCCTCTATCAGAAAGGGAGGCTTGGCTCTGAAATGGTGGTAAGGCAAGCTGTATGTATTTAGGTAGAAGTAGACCTCGAGCTCTGGGGCTTTAGGGGATATGGCAGGTTTGGAACCCTAACCCAGACCAGGAAGGGAACTATATCCTTAATCCCGGTCAGACTCTCACACACGAGACTCGCCTGGGCTCTCGTCGAGACCAACTCACTTCTCTCTCCTTAACGTCTGGTACCATTGCCCCGCCACTCTGCCTGTCTTCTTGTGGCCGGGTCGGGTCATTCTTCACTCCTGTTACAAGGGAGACCCCTCTTCGCATACCGACCCTCCAGTTAGTTCCACTTCTGGGGAGAAGCTGAGAACTCAGGGCATAAGGGCCTGCGGTGATTATTAACATGCTTTTCCAGCCCATATCTTCCCACCTCCGGTCACATGAGCTTTCGAGAGCCCGGTCCGGATCTAAACGATTTTATATCTATGTCTCATGTCTTTCAGCTCAGCGGGATCCAGAGAAAGACAGACCTACCTACCAGTTCTAAGTGGCAAGATCAATCAAACAAAATAGGCTCAAGAGAAGAGCCAGTTTTATTCTTCTTATCTCATCGTATACATCGTAATATAACCCTTTTTTCAAATCAGAAAGTACCCTTTCTATTCTTTCTTAGGTAGGCCTGCATGTTTTAGGTTATCCGGAAGGAATGGAATGGCTAATGTGATTTGAAACCTCCAAAAAGAAAAAACTCCTTGGACTTCCTTATCCGTATGGCCGGCCAATCCGTGACAACCCCGAAACAAAGAGTGAAATGCCAAGCCCTTTCTCTATTAAAGCAACAAGCATGCGCTCAAAATACCTCCTAAACCCCAACCCACCTTGTTTGTGTACTGGAACAGCTACCACTTCCTTAGAACAGCACTAACTTACCGCTCTCTACTATAAGAAAATCCAAGAAAGAGAATAGCTCCATAATAAAAAACTGCCATGAATTACACACACGCAAGTAGTGGCTCGGCTAGAGGAAGAAGCCGGAGCCTATGCACTACCGAAGAATGGACCTGATAGAATCAATCGATTGCATAAGATATGCCAAAACCACTTACAGGTCTTTCCGAACAGAACAGCATAAAGAAAAAAAAAGAAGTCAAGTAGACTCGGAAAGAAAAGAGATTAATACAAGACAGGGGCTTCTAGAGCACTAACCATCATTGGCTTACAGAGTACTAAGGTCACATTAGAGCTCTCCAGGAAAAGAAGGAAGGAAAGGTAGCTTGCTTACTTAGTGCTTGCGCTAAGGGGGAAAGACATAGAATTGATAGGGAACCGTAGCCAAGTGGCTAAGGCATGAGTCTGCAAAACTTCTATTCGTCGGTTCGAATCCGACCGATTCCTACAGCGCCGCGCCATTCTACCCATCATTTTTTTTACATGGTTAGTGGATAGAACGCGCTCGCTCCTTCGTACTAGTGGTTTAGCTGCCTTAGTTTCCCTTCCTTACCGTATTCCTTAGCGCAAGCACTAAGTAAGCAAGCTACCTTAACAGATAGGGGTGATTCTCTTTACAGAAAGAAGCGCGAGTGGAACGCTTTCACGGCGGCTGTCTTCCTCTTTTTTTTCTTTCAGCTGCGACTACTGGCATCTTTGAGCAACCTTGACCTGTCTTTCTTGTCTGCCTGCCTTGACTGTCGCAATTAGCTTCCCTGCCTTGCTTTCCGCTTTTGGCACTAATGAGCTGAGCTTCCTTTACAGCCGACTGAAGAAAGATAGGATTAATTACTTACTTTTTTGTTTAAACTTTTATGAAGAGCTAGCTGAGGTAATCCGA